TTGAATTGGCTCTTTTCTACCAATGCTAAGGAAATTGGAACACTTTACTTAATTTTTTCAATATTTGCAGGTATGATAGGAACTGCATTTTCTGTTCTTATTAGAATGGAATTAATGTCTCCAGGAGTACAAATTTTATCAGGAGACCATCAATTATTTAATGTAATTATTAGTGCTCATGCTTTCATAATGATTTTCTTCATGGTTATGCCTGGTCTTGTAGGTGGATTTGGTAATTACTTATTACCTGTTCAATGCGGGGCTCCGGATATGGCTTTCCCTAGATTAAATAATATTAGTTTCTGGTTATTACCTCCTTCATTAATTTTATTATTGTTAAGTTCTTTAGTTGAACAAGGAGCAGGAACAGGATGGACAGTTTATCCACCATTATCTTCTATTCAAGCACATTCGGGCGGTAGTGTAGATTTAGCTATCTTTAGTTTACATTTAGCTGGGATATCTTCATTATTAGGTGCAATAAATTTTATAACTACAGTATTAAATATGAGAACTAATGGAATGAGCTTACATAAATTACCTTTATTTGTATGGGCTATTTTTGTAACAGCTATTTTATTATTATTATCATTACCAGTATTAGCTGGAGCTATTACTATGTTATTAACAGATAGAAATTTTAATACAAGTTTCTATGATCCAGCAGGAGGTGGTGATCCTGTTTTATATCAACATCTTTTCTGGTTCTTTGGTCATCCTGAAGTTTATATTTTAATTATACCAGGTTTTGGAATTGTTAGTCATATTGTTTCAACTTTCTCAGGTAAACCAATCTTCGGTTACTTAGGTATGGTTTATGCTATGTTCTCTATCGGTATTTTAGGATTCTTAGTTTGGTCTCATCATATGTTTAGTGTAGGATTAGATGTTGATACTAGAGCTTACTTTACTGCTGCTACTATGGTTATTGCCGTTCCTACAGGTATTAAAATCTTCTCTTGGTTAGCTACTTTATATGGTGGTAGTTTAAGATTTACTACACCTTTAATCTTTACTTTAGGATTCTTAGCTTTATTCACAATAGGAGGATTAACTGGAGTAATCTTATCAAATGCTAGTTTAGATATTGCATTACATGATACTTATTACGTAGTTGCTCACTTCCATTATGTGTTATCAATGGGAGCTGTATTTGCTTTATTCGCAGGTTTCTATTATTGGGCACCTAAAATAATAGGAAGAACATATAATGAATTCTTAGGTAAAGTTCACTTCTGAACATTATTTGTTGGAGTTAATTTAACTTTCTTCCCTCAACATTTCTTAGGTCTTGCAGGAATGCCTAGAAGAATACCTGATTATCCTGATGCTTTTGCTGGATGGAATGCTATATCTAGTTTCGGTTCTTTAATTTCTGTAGTTGCTACTGTATTATTTGGTTATATTATTTATGATATTTTCATTAATGGAAAAGAAGTAAGTAATAATCCTTGGGCTATCCCTGCTTATTTCACATCATTATCACAATACGATACTGAAGCTGAATCATCTAATACATTAGAATGGTCATTAGCTAGTCCAATACCATTCCATGCATTTAATATGTTACCTGTTCAATCTTAATAATTTTAAATAATTATTTTGACAAAAGATAATTTTAATTTATTTATAGATAATAAAGATAGTTCTAAATGTTACTTTATTAATTACTAGAACTTCTATAATTTATAATCCCCTCCTTAATTTAAATTAATGACATTATTACAATATTTATTAAAATCTTAAAGTATCCTCTTTAATATTATTAACTAAATAATTAGAAATATGTGGATTAAAAAAGGAGAAGTTATAATAAGAATCTCCCATATAATTCAAAAAAGTTAGTTAATTTTATTGTTAATATAAAGATTATTTTAAAATAGTATTAAAGTAATAGGATTTATTATTTTCTTTTTAGTATTATTTTAAATTATAAGAATATTTATATTTTTGGACATAAATTATAAAAGTATGAGTATCTTAATTTTAAATTTTTCATATAGATTAAGTATTTATTAAAACTAAGCACACCATTAATAAAAATTAAAATTAAAATAATGTTCTTAAATAACTTAAATAATTTATTTATAAATTCTCCATTAGAACAATTTGAAGTTGTTAGTCTAGCTAGTTATAATTCACCTTTATTCTTTAACACATCTGTTACTCTTACAAATTCAGCTTTATTTACAGTTTTAGTAATATCATTTATTTTATTTATACATCAAAATAGTGCTAAAGATAAAACTAGTTTAAACTTTAATAAAAAAATGAAATTAATACCTAATAAAGAAAGTATCTTATTAGAAAGTTTATTTGCAAGTATTAATACTATAGTTAGAGATCAAATAGGTAGAGAAGGTTATTTACCTTTTATCTATTCTTTATTCTTATTTATTTTATGTTCTAACTTAGTAGGAAATATCCCTTATACATTTACTATAACAACCTCAATAATAGTATCAATAGGATTATCATTTACTATATTAATAGGTGTAACTATTTTAGGATTATCTATTCATAAAATTCACTTTTTCTCATTCTTTATTCCTTCTGGTACACCTTTAGCTTTAGTTCCTTTATTAGTTTTAATTGAATTAATTAGTTATTTAGCTAGAGCTTTCTCATTAGGTATAAGATTATTTGCAAATATGGTAGCTGGTCATACATTATTAAAAATCTTATCTACATTCTTATTTAAAATGTTCTCAGGTGGATTAATAATATTTGTATTAACTTTATTACCATTTGCTTTATTCTTAGCTATTACAGGATTAGAATTAGCTGTATCATTTATCCAAGCTTATGTATTCGTTCTTCTAGTTTGTTCTTATATTAAAGATGCTATCGAATTACATTAATCTTTATTCTTAGTTATTTCACCCCTCCGAATTTGGTTATTTCTATTTATTAAAAAACAAACAAACAAAATAAATAATTTTTGTTTTTATTGAGTATATTAATTATATAATTAAAAGAGAGTTTAGAAGTCTAAAACTGGGATTTAAACTTAATTGTGTTTTATTAATTACTTCACATTTTTAGTGATAACACATGATAAATTTAGGAAGGTTCAAGGTATAAATTAATAATTATTATATTTATTAATTTTAATATAAATAAAGTTTTAGTGCAAAATACAAAGTAATTTGGTGGAATTCTAATAGAAAATATTAAATTAAATTAAACATCAAAATTAAATTTTAATATAATCTAACACTAAAGTTTGTTAATTTAAAAAAAAAAATGATTTAATTTTGAAAAATAGAAAACCCTTTATTTAACCTGAAATAAACATTTATATTAATATATTTTAATATATTAATATATTATATATTAGATCGATCAGAAAAATTTATATTAACAAAAACTGTCTTATAGATATTTATTCTAACTCATTATAACTTATATTTTATATATATTTTAATTCTCTATATATTTCACTTTTTAACTGAAATAGTTTAACGGTAGAACGTACCCTTCATGATGGTAAAACAAAGGTTCAATCCCTTTTTTCGGTAAACAATAAATAATTAAAAAAAAACAAAACAAACAAAATTTTTTAATCTCATATATATATATTTTCTTTAAATAAATTATTAAAAATAACTATAAGTTATCTGTAAGGGTAGAATCGGAGACTCGAACTCTGAACATCGTCGCCACAAGACGTCATTTTAACCAATTAAACTAATCCTACCTCTTTTATTTTATTTTATAATATTTTTGTTTTAATCTGTTTTTTTTCATACAAAAGATAAAAGTATCGATGACAATATTGTACAACATCAAATAATTATTAAATAATTAATGAGTATTTTAAAGGGGTTATTAAGGATTACTAGCAAATTTATATAAAAGGAGGCTCCACAGCCAAAAGTCTACATATTGCTTAAAATGAGAAAATTATATAACTATAATTTTATTATGAATAAGAAAATTACGAGATGAGACAATCCTAAGGAAAACCTTTTTATTATTACTTCCTGAAGTAAAACATTTCAATAAGGAAAGGAAAGGAAATCAACCGAGACTCCGAAAGTAATGGTGAGTGAAATCGGATTAGCCTAAATCTAACCTATAATACAAATGTTATCACTATAACATTAAAGTAAACTTAATAAATGATTTTAACTTATAGCTTGTATAATTAAAATTATAATTAAGTGAAAAATATATGATTTAGTTAAATCAAATTTAATTAAATTTAATGGAGGAATGTAGCTAATAGTATGTTTTACATAATTAAATTATTAAAACTAATAATGAAATATTTATTATTTTAAAAATTTAATGCTTGATGAATATAGATAGATATGATTAATTATATTATTTTGAAAATTTTTTTTTCCTAATTAATATAAATTATACATAGTAATTACGATTACAACTAAGAAGGTGAATTTATAATGAGACCTGTATTTTATAAGTTAGATTTGTAGTATTTAAGTACGATGGGAGTAAACTTGTCGGAATATAGGGGAACCATCCTCTAAGGCTAAGTATTTATAAATTTAGCGATAGTGAAAAGTACCGTGAGGGAAAAGTTGAAAAGAGTGTAGAATAATATTATTTGTAAAAATAGAAATAAAGATACAAATAATATTAGTTCTTATCGAACATTGTTCGAACGAATGTAAATAACACGCAGTGAAATAGATCATGAATTAGTAACTCTATAAGCAGTCAAAGTCATTTTAATTTTGGAACGTGACAATGGCGTACCTTTTGCATAATGGGTCAGCAAGTTAATAGAAGTAGCAAGGTTTAAAGCCTAAGCGAAAGCGACTATATACAAAGTAATATGGGATAAGTTACTACTATTAGACCCGAAGCCAGGTGATCTTTCCAAGAACAGATTAATAAAGGATCGAACGGGTGAATGTTGCATTATTCTCCGAAGATTTTTGGAAAGCGGTGAAATGCCAATCTGACCTGGTGATAGCTGGTTTTCTACGAAACATATTTTAGTATGACATCTATACAATATTTATGGAGGTACAGCACGGTAATTCCATACAAATATTAATTAATTTTAATAGGAGTTTAATTTGCGGGGACTTAAAAATCTTACCAATGGAAATAAATCTCGGAATTACATAAATAGATGGTAGATATTCAGACTATTCATGATAAGTTGGATAGTCAAGACGGAAACAGCCGTGAACACAGATTAAGGTCCCGAATGATTATTAAGTGAAATAAAGGAAGTGACAAATTGAATGCAGTTGAAAAGTGAGCCTGGCAGTCGCTACTTATAATGAACGTGTATCAACGTATCAGCCCTTAGATTGTTGCTCCGAAGATTTAACGGGTCTAAAATAATCAACCGATATCGTGTTAATTTTAAACATAGAAATTTATTATTCTATATTTAAAATCTAGGTAGTAGAACATTCAGATAATTCAAAGATAATATTCCTCTAGGAAAGGAATACAAACCTAAAATTGACAGTGTTACATTGTTTATAAAATAGGAATCTGAAGAGATAATGCTGACATGAGTAACGTAAAAAGAAAGTTTAAACTTTCTCGCCGAATACGAAAGGGTTATTAGCTAAAGATTAAATCTACTAATGTTAATGCGGTCTCTAAGGTACAAAACCAACGTTTTGACTGATGAGTATAGCTTTGAAAGTCCACATGGAGAATAAAATTTTACACATAGAATTTCTTTATAAGTAATTATATTGATAGAAGATTAACTTTAATAAATTTAAAGACAATTTGTTAGATTTAATATTGAATTGTTCTTGTATTATATTAAGTTAATATTTAATATGATTATAATATTTTTTATTAAAATATTTTAGTAGATTTTTATATTAATTGGGCCAGGAAAAAGATGTTTTTGAATAACTTCGATTCTATATTCTAATTTAGTCTTATAATTTTATAAATTTTAGAGTGAATATTCTAATTTATTTATATCCAAAAATAATATAAATAATATTTAAATAAGATCAAACTAGTCATTTGATTATTATTAAATATTTTATATTTATATTAGTATAAGCAAAAAATCCTAAATTAGTAGAAGTTGAATTAATTTATCTAATTTAGTGAGAGCTGATTAATAATTAATTTAATGATTTAGGCTAGTGTTATTTAAGTATAGTTTCTAAGCACAACCGTACCCTAAGCCGACACAGGTTCGTAGGTATAGTATACTAAGGCGTAGAGCTAAAAGTTGTTAAGGAACTCGGCAAATTATCCTCATAAGTTCGACAAGAAGAGGAACCATGAAATTTAGTAAATTAATAACTCCTATTAATTTATTTATATGGTGGCACAAAATAGGAAGCCCCGACTGTTTACTAAAAACACAACTACCTGCAATTATGAAAATAATAGTATAGGTAGTGAGATTTGCCCAATGCCATATTAATAAGTAATAATAATAGGTAACTGTTTCTTTACAAAAAATTGGTTAATAGCGGTCTTAACTATGAGGATCCTAAGGTAGCAAAATAAATTGGCCATTAAATGTGGTCCAGTATCAATAATTTAACGATGGCTTCACTGTCTCTACAACTTGCTCAGTGAAATTGAATTACCCGTGCAGATGCGGGTTACCTCAAAGAGGACGGGAAGACCCCATGCAGCTTTACTGTAGCTAGTTATCATATAAAAAGTTCTATAACCTCGGTTATACAGAGAATAGGGAGTCGATTAGACATCTATGGAAAACCTTAGGTCTGAGGTGGAACTGGTATTTATCTTTTTATTTATAAAATTTAAGAGGAAATAGCTGACTAGTTGGCAGTTTGACTGGGGCGGTCGTCTTTAATAGAGTAGCAAAGTACATCCAAATAGATTAAAATTTTAGAGAATATTTTCTATTTAATTAAATGGTAAATATTCTGACAAATAATTTTATATTGTTAATTATTTATTAAAAATAATTACTTTAAAATCAATTTTTATATTTCATTAATAAGGTATGCTAGACATTAAATGGAGGTTAATGAATCATGAAAGATTCTGTAGGGTGCAATGACGGTAAGCATGCTTAACTGAAAGACTTAATAGTCGTACAGATACGTAAGTAGGGCATAGTGACCCTTTGCTATATTATGGAATAGACAGGGATCAATTGATAAAAGTTACGCTGGGGATAACAGCCTAATAGCCAGCGAGAGTACACATTGTCCTGGCTGTTTGGGACCTCGATGTCGACTTAATTTATCCTCCAGGGGCAAAACCTTGGAAGGGTTCGGCTGTTCGCCGATTAAAAAATTACATGAGTTGGGTTTAAAATTACTCATAACTAATAACGGCGTAATATAATATATAATAAGAAGAAGAGATCAAATTTGCATAAATAAACGTCGGAAATAAATTATGATTTGAAAAAATGTTTTTAAGAGGAATAGAATTTAAATTATTCTATCCGTTAGACACTATCAATATTATTAAATTTAAAAATAAAATGCATAATAATATTTTACCAACAAATCTTCATTCTATCTTTATTGGTTTAATGTTAGGTGATGGTCATATTTATAGAAGTTCTCCTACTAGTAATAGTAGATTTGAAATGAGTTTCGGAAAAGATAGAAAATCTTTTGCTGATTTAATAGGCTATTCATTCGAAGAATATTCCAATACAGGAATTAAAATAATATATTATGAAAAAGGTATATTTTTTTCTAAATATGGATATAGATTTAAAACTAGATCCTTACCTGTATTTAATTATTATCATGATCTTTTTTATAAGAAAGATAATATAAATTGGAAATTTAAAAAAGTAGTACCTTCCAATATTAAAGATTTAATGAATTCTATTGTTTTAGCTAATTTAATTATGACTGATGGAAATTTTGATAAATCAAGAAATAGAATTAGAATTTATACAAATAGTTATTCAAAAAAAGAAGTAGAACTATTAGCTGAATCTATTAAATCTAAATTAAATATTTATGTAGGTGTATTACATGATAAAAATAACCAATGGATATTAACAATTGGTAGTCTACAATTAGATAAATTGAGAAAAATGTTATTACCTCATTTCGAAACAAGTATGTTATATAGACTCGGAATCTAACATAAGAATTTTATTACCTTTATTAGTTATATAATAAGCCCCCTCCTTCTAAATTATAAATATGGAGGAAAACCGGAGAAATTGCAAGGAAGACTTAATTAAAGTTAATTTGCAGCCGAGCTTTATAAAGTGAACAGAATAAGTATATTTTGGTTTATAAAGAAGGTTCAACGACTAATAGGTGAGTATCACTAACAATAAGCCTGACACGAATTTCCGGCGTATATATTATATATATATGATGACATAGTCTGAACTATTTTGTGAAAAATAGAAATAAATGATAAAGAGCATTTATGATAACATAATTGTTAATACGACGTGAGTCAGTATGGTCCCTATCCTTTTGAGGAACAAATAGTAAAAAGGGGGAGACCTTCTAGTACGAAAGGACCAATAGGCTGTGTTTCTCTAGTGTACCAATTGTAATATTAAATAATTTATAAATTAAGTTATTAATTAACTTATTCAAATTATAAAACTTTGCATAGTTGGGTAGCCACAAACATATTAGATAATTACTGAAAGTATATCAAGTTCGAATCTATCCCCTAGATACTATCAATGGATTTCTTTTTGTTAACTATCACGAGTGGTTATTATTACTTTCCTAATTTTAATCATTTCTTGTAATCGGTATATAATATATATACTACAATTTTATACTATAGTTATTCTATATTGATAGAAAGTATTTAAATATATATATGTATATTACGTATATTTAACAATATGAGTTATAAATATTGTAATAATACGCAAAGAGATTTAAAATCCATAAATAAAGAAATAGATCATTTCTTAGATAGGATGCAAATGAATTGATTGTAAAATCGTAAGTTTAGCATTACTAATTTTTAAAATAGACTTGATGTTTTAGGTTGTCAAAATTAAAAACAAAATATTGTAATTAGTAAATAATTACTTATTTATTTTATTACTTAATATATGTATAAACTATTTTATTATAGTTATTATATATTTAATATAATAAATAAAGAGAATTATTCTTAATATTTATTATATTAAAAGGAACAAAATTTATTATTCGATTTTATTAAAAATTTTATTTACAGATATATAATAAAAATAAAATTTTTAATAAGAGAATTGATTAAGATAAATCTTAGTATACCTAATTTTAATATAAAATTATTTTATATAAGTATAATATTTATATCCTATTAAAGATAAAACTATAAAGTGTTAAACTCAGTTTTGTATATAATAAGGACTTAAAATAAACTAAGACTGATTGATTTTAAAAAATATTTTAAATATAAACAATGTTACAAAATATCTCAATTTTTAATACTTTATATAATGATGCACCTCAACCTTGGCAAATTGGATTCCAAGATTCTGCTTCACCAGCCTTTACAGGTATTATTGATTTACATAATTCTATTTTCTTTTATTTAATTGTTATTTGTGTAGGAGTTTTCTGGGCTTTAGGTTCTATTGTGTACTTCTATAGTTATAATAATTCTCCTATTGTTCATAAATATCTTAATCATGGAACTTTAATAGAATTAATCTGGACTATAACACCAGCTTTAATTTTAACAATTATTGCCTTTCCTAGTTTTAGATTATTATATTTATTAGATGAAGTAACTTCACCAACTATAACTATAAAAGTAGTAGGTCATCAATGGTATTGGTCATATGAATATAGTGATTATGTTACAGAAAGTGGACAATCTATTGAATTCGATTCATATATGATCCCTGAATCAGATTTAGAATTAGGTCAATTTAGATTATTAGATGTAGATAATAAAATGATTATACCTGTAGATTGCCACATAAGATTAATTGTGACAGGTGCAGATGTAATCCATAGTTTTGCTGTACCGTCATTAGGACTAAAAATTGATGCTACACCAGGTAGATTAAATCAATGTTCTATCTTAGCTGAAAGAACAGGTACTTTCTATGGTCAATGTTCAGAAATTTGTGGTACATGGCATGGATTTATGCCTATAGCTGTAGAAGCAGTTTCAGTTCAAGATTACTTAGCTTGGGTAGATTCAATGTAATAATGATAATTTATTAATTGAATTTTTAATAAAATTAGAATAATAGTAATTTGCTCCCCTCCTATTATAAGTGAATTAATAAGCTAATATATTAATATAAGTCTTATATGAGCTAATATAAGAAAGTAGCAAATTTGTAATTTATATAAATTATATAATATACTTTAATCAAATCTGATAAAACTAATTATTATTAGTTTTTTTAGCACGAAAGAATAATTAATTTATCTGTTAATAATTTTATTTAACTAATTTAATTTATAAAATATTATACATTTTAATTTATTCTAATTTTAAAAGAGATTATTTATTTTAAAATTTGTGTGTGTGTGTGTATTTTTTAAGTTCTAATTTCTTAAAAATAATTAAGGGGAAATCTGATAATTGGTAATCAACTGTACTTGCACTACTGTAATGATAGTTCGAGTCTATCTTTCTCCAACCTATAAAATATCTACAAATAATAAATAATTATTTATAAGCTTCGGTTGCTTAAGGGTTAAAGCGTTCGACTGAAGATCGAAAGACAGTGGTTCAACTCCATTCCGAGGCATTTTATTGTTTAATTATGTGTTATAATTATATATAAGCCTGAATAGTTTAATAGGTAAAATTACTTACTTGTAATAAGTCGTTGGCGGTTCAAGTCCACCTTTAGGCATATTAATACGATTAAAATAAAAGAGTATATAAAGAAAATAAAAATAATTAAATAGATTTATGTTTTGTTTATGAGTTATAGTATAATTGGCAAAACGTCTTCCTTTGGCGAAGATTTTCCTCGTTCGAATCGGGGTAACTCAAAATAGAATTATAATCTTATATTAGGGGGTTTATTTCTAGTTAATAAGTTTATATGTATAACTAATTATACCTATTCAATTAAATAAATAAGCTTATTACTATTAATATTTTTATTTTTAATATCTTCCTTAATTTGAAAGTATGTAAGTTGGAAGTATAACTCAAAAGGTAGAGTTTTTCACTTTTAATGAAACGGTTGAGAGTTCGAATCTCTTTACTTCCTTTTATAATAATAATTATTTGTATGAATATTCTTTTGTTATATTAGAAGTATGTTTTATATTTTAAATAAAGGGCATAGTATAATTGGTAATATAGTGATCTCCAAAATCATTGTTAGGTGTTCGAGCCGCCTTGCTCTTGAATATTTATAAAAGGGTCCTTAGCTTAAAAAGGTAGAGTTTCTAATTGTCGCTTAGTAAGGTACCAGTTCGAGTCTGGTAGGACTCGTAATAAAAAAATTATATACTAAATAATAATAATTATTGTACTAATTAAAAGAGTAATATTATTTAAATTATAATATACGTCAGACACTATCTTTAAATTATATATTTTATAATACTTATGTTAGCTGCAGCAAAATTCATCGGTGCAGGATTAGCTTGCTCAGGTTTAATTGGTGCCGGATTAGGTATCGGACAAATCTTTGCTTCATTAATCGCTTCTACTGCTAGAAACCCTCAATTAAGAGGTCAATTATTCGGTTACGCAATTTTAGGATTCGCCTTAGCCGAAGCTACAGGATTATTCTCATTAATGATTGCTTTCTTATTATTATACTCATAATTAAATAAAAATATTTAATTAAATATTAAATAAATTTTATCTCCCTCCATAAAATTAAATTATTAATTAATTTCAATCCAATAATTAAAAGAGTAATAGAAAAAAAGCCTATTATTATAGTATATCAAGGTGTGGACTTAGTAAGAAGAATTATAAGAATAAAAATACAGATTAAAAAGGGTAATTTTTTCCAAAAATTTTCATGATTTTAATCTTTAGATATAATAATAGCGAGTATAGTTAAGTTGGTATAACCTCTACCTTCCAAGTAGATGTGATCAGTTCGAGTCTGATTACTCGTAATAATTTTCTTATCTTAGGCATTTATGCTTATAGCACGTAAGAGTTCGAATCTCTTTACTTGTAAATTACACTTAAAGAATATTATGAATAATAAAACTTTACACTATGAAATGTAAGAAGACATCTTTAGCTTAATGGATAAAGCATTTGTCTTCGAAACAACAGTTTATTGGTTCAAATCCAATAAGATGTAACAATTAGGAGGGGAATAAAATTATTTAACTACTAGTGCAATAACTGTAATTATTGTTCCTGTAATTAATATACCAGATACTGAGAGTATATATAACATTTTATTACTTTTCTTAATATCAATTGTATCTAATGAAAATCTAGACCTATTTATATTCTCATTTGTATCCAATGAAAATCTAGAAGCATTTATAGTATCAGTATTTGGTAATTCATTTATATCTTCAGTAATATTTATTTGAATTTCTGGAATAGATTCAATAAGATTATTACTATTTGTATAATAATTTATCATGTTAGAAGATGAAGAAGGATCATTAAAATAATCTGTGAATAAATCTATATAACTAATAAAATTATTTGAAATAACATTATCTATTATAATAATAAAGAAAATAATAAATATTATATATATAATATTTATTAAAACTTTAATGAACATTAAGTTATATTTAAATTTAGGAAGTGACAATGTATTTTGTGTAGAGGCTACATTTAAAGATATTTATATTTCGGATTTATTTTACTTTTTGTAAGTTTATAACTCTGCTTAACCGATTTTTGTATTGAAATAATTGTGTTTTTTTATTTGATTATAAATAGTTTTTTAGATCTAATTTTAAGATATTTTTATGTTTCTTCTCAGATTCGAACTGAGACCTATTAAATTAAGTAACCTTTAATTTACTATCTAAATTTTTAATCTCTATACAAAAGTTGTTTGAGGAGGGGATTTATATAGTAAACATTAAAAATAATTTAATATTTATATATGCTAATGCAATTAAAGCTATAAATATTATTATCAAATCTTTAATTAAATAAAATCTTTGAAATTTTCTTCTTAATTGAATGATTTTGGATATTCTAGGGTATTTATCTTTAATATTAAATCTCTCTAATAAATAATCCCCAAAATATATAGTCATTAAATCAATTAATAATATAAAGATTAATATTATTAGAAATAAATGAGATATAGCTAAAGATTGAAAATAATTTAGATTATTTATATAACTAATCATAGATTCGATGTTTTCTGAATTAATTATACTACTTCTTAAACTTTCATCTATTTTATCTATAACTACGATTAATTCTTTATTAATATCTTTCATATTATTATTAACTTCAATTATTTGATTTTCATCTAAGGTTTTATTTTCAATTAATTGATTAACTTTTTTGTTTAACATTTCAATTTTATTTTCATTATTTTCAAAGCTTTTTCTAATTATATTTTCTAATTTAGAATTTGATTCATTTTCTGAAACTAAATTATGTACTCTTTCAATTAATTGAGAGTTTTTAATTCTTTCATTATCTAAATTATCTCTTAAATTTGTTATTGTTGTATGAGTTGTTAAGGTGTTATAAACACCAAGACTTAATCCTAAAACAGATAAATTTTTCATTACATTTTGTAATAATTGTTGTATATTTGATTTCATTTTAAATTTTTAACTAATATGGAATTTACCAAATTTTATTTTTTATTATAATTTAATACTCTTTTAAAAGAGATAACAAATATATTATATATTTGATTATTTAATTGGTATTTCCATATCTTATATTTATTAACAAACATGAAAATTTAATTAAAAATTATACAATATATCTTTAAATTTCTTGCTACAATATTTAGTAAATTTGGTGCTCAATCTACATATAATAGTTTATAAAAAATATTAATGAAATATAAAATTATTTCAATTTTATATAAACCTGTAAAATATATATTTACAAATATTATATATTTAATAAAATTAGCTTCTGCAATTATAACTATCTTATCTTTATTTAATATATCTTTAATTTATTATGATTTTGATATAATTAATTATATTAATGATTTAATTAATAAAATTATGAATTATATTAAAGTATTATATAATAAATGGATTAATAATGAAGAGGATGAAATTATACCTGAACCTACAGACTATTTAAGTTATAGAAATAATCCTAAGATTATAGATAAAACTATACAAAATTCTAATAATGAATCATATTGGATAATCCCTTTAATGATTATTAGTGGTATAGCAATATATTATTTTAATCCACAAACTGATATTAATAATATTTTAGAACCTGTATTAAAGAAGACAGATAAAATAGTCAATATTCAAAATCCTGAAGTATTTATTACAGGTATATTTACATATAAATTTTTAATAGTAGCTATTAGTTATATTACAGGTTATGATTTAAATATATTTGATGGAGATGATAATAATGATGAAGATTCTAATAACAACAAAGGTTTATTTTCTAATGAAGAAAGAGAAGAGTTAAAAAATTTTATAAATAAAAACGAAACAACTCCTGATAACACACCAAAAGCTTCAACCTCTCAATTACCTAATGTAACTTATCCGATTAACGAAAATCCTTTTAATAAGTTTAAACCATGGCCTATTAAAGAATCTGAAATTAAAAAAGAAAATTGGGTATAATATTTTAACCACCTCCATTAGTATAAATTATTTCATTAAAATTTTAATCACACCTCCAATTTAAAACATTTTTATTTTAAATTTATGCAAATTATTTAAAAATAAAAGAGATATAAAATATAGTGAAAACATATATAATAAGACAATTAATTGTTGAATTTAAAAAGTTACAGTGTAATATAATTTAAAATTATCTCAAAAAGAGAGAATGGTTTACATAATAGACGTTATTGTTTAAGTCTATCTTGCATTAGGTTCGATACCTAAACTCTCTATACTCTTGAAAAAGAGGTTAAGTGGTAAATTCCATAGTCTTATAAAAATAATATGAACAAAAAAATAATTTCAACTAAAAATTTTAACCCAGCCGAAATTGTTGATACAATTTTTGATGTAATTTTGAAATTAAATCCTAATATTAAAAAGATTAAAATTAAAATACAAATTTTAGATAATTCAGGGTTTTTAATAGAACCCTCTTTTTATTTTAAAACAACAAATTTTAAACCAAAATATAAATTATATAATAATTTGAACGGTAGTTTTAGAAATTTTAAAGAAAAAAACTTAAATATGAAGGTTTCTAAATATGAAATTCACATTTTTTATATATAATTAACCCCTCCTCTTTTTTCTGTTATATAATGGCTAATCACCATAGCTAGTGGTTAAACCCATAGTAATAAAACACAAACAATGAATAATAATTTATTTGTACAATTAGAAAGTTTAATTAAAAACCTTGAAATTAAATTAGCTAAAACTAAAAATTTAAAATCTAAATTAGATGTTTTACATGAGCTTAATTTATTAAGAAAACAATATCAAAATTTCTTAGAATTAGAATATAAATCTCTTGAAACTAAATATGATAATATTACAGCTGATAAAATTACAGATATTAATAAACAAATAGAAAAAGCTAGTAGCAAAGGTAAATTTATGAAAGATTACTTCTATAATTTAGATAATGAAGTATTCATTAAAGATGCCGATTACCTACAATTTATTGATAAATTATGGGTTGATATAATGTCTGACTTACAACCAGATGTGAGAGTAATTGCTAGATTCTTGATTCAAATGTCTGATACATCTGCTAGAACTTTAAATAAATCCGAGGTTTTAGTTAATACTCCGGAATGTTTACAAAGTTTTAAAGAAGTTATTAATTTCAATCTTAATAATATTTATAGCCATTATTTAGCCCCTGAAGAAGATAATATGATATTAGGATTTGTAATGAGATATAAAATCTTTTCTAAATCTAATATTAAAGATACTGTAACCAGAAAAGCTATCGATATTAGAAAAGGTAGAATACAAAGAACAGTTAAAATTAGAAATATTAATTATCCTTTATCTACAAACACAATAGATTTCGGAGATACACTGTATAGAGAAGGAAATTTAACAATAGTTTTAGATAACTCTAAAAAAAAACTATTAAATTTTAATTCGATAGAAAAGTAGATACTCAAACTATAAAAGTTTACAAAGACAATAGATTAATTAATACTTTAGTTGATTCGTTTATAGATTTAGATAATAACCTATTCAAAAGAACTGTAAATAATTTAACTTATTATATTAAAGATGGGAAAGTAATCTTACAGACTAAAGAATATTCACCTAAATTTATTAGTAAAGCTAAATAAGATAAAACATTATCTAATAATTTCTATACAGCGGATATTGAGACTTTAACTAAATTGGATTCAGAAGGGAAAAGATTTTTGAACCTTATTCTGTAGCATTTTACGATGGAATAAATTATAAATCTTATTATGTAACTGATTATAACTCATCTAATAAAATGATGAGTAAATTCTTTAATGATTTATTTGATTTAAGGTTAATAGATACCGACATCTACTGTCATAATTTATCTTGATTTGATGTTAACTTTATTTTAAAACCTTTATTAAATATGAAAGGTGTAGAATCAGAGATAATGTTAAGAGAGGATAAATTTATACAGATTAAAATTTCATACGGTAAATCTAGTTTCAATATTAAAGATTCTTTATTATTATTACCTGGTAGTTTAAATAACTTAAGTATATCATTTAAAATTGAATCTCCAAAAGAAATATTTCCTAGAAAATTATTCGAAAGTGAAACATTTCCAGCTGATTTCATATCTAATACAGTACCAGATTATAATAAATACTTTAATAAATCAGAAGTAAGCTTAGAAAATTATAATAGATATTGTTATTTATTTGAAGGTAAATCTTGGTCATTAAAAGAGGAAACATTGAAATACGAAGATATTGATTGTATAGCATTACATCAAATTTTAATTAAATTTGGGAATATGATATATGATAGATGGGGTATTGATATTAAACATACACCTACATTACCTGCATTATGTTTTAAAATTTATAGATCCAGATATATGCCTGAAAATACTATACCTATTATAACTGGGATACCTTATAGAGATATTAAACAATCTTATACAGGTGGATCCACAGATATGTATATACCTTATGGAGAAAATATATGGTGTTATGATGTTAATTCATTATATCCTACATCTATGTTTAAATTTTATATGCCTATTGGTAATATAAAATATTTTATAGGTAATATATTAGATATTATGGAGAAACCTTTTGGATTTTTAAAAGTTAGAGTGACTACTCCCAAATTATTAGATAATCCTATATTACAAATTAGACATAAGGATAGAACAGTATCACCATTAGGTACATTTACTGGATGGTATTTTAGTGAGGAATTATTTAATTCCATAAAATATGGATATACATTTGAAATCTTAGAAGGATATTTATTCGAAAAAGATAATATTTTCAAAGATTATGTATCTGTATTACATGAAATGAAACAATCTTCAGATAAAAGTACTCCTATGTATTTAATTGCTAAATTATTAATGAATAGTTTATATGGTAAATTTGGTATGACAGATGATTTAGCTAATCATGTAATTATTAATACTGATAAATTAGATAAAATAATTGAAAGCAAAAATAAAATTAGCACAATTGAACTAGATGAGGATTTATTCTTAGTTAGTTATCATGATATTGATGAAAATAAATTAATAGATGATCATACTGATTTTGATATCTCAGTAGGTGTTGCTTCTGCTATAACCTCTTATTCAAGGCTCATAATGACTCAATTCAAGAATTTACCTAATAATAAAATGTATTATACTGATACAGATTCAGCTGTAATGGCAAAACCATTAGATGATTCTTTAGTAGGTAAACATTTAGGACAAATGGTTCTGGAAAAATAATATAAAGAATTTGTAGCATTAGCACCTAAAGTTTACGGTGGAATCTTATATAATGGTAAAATTATTACAAAAGTTAAAGGATTTAAAAATACTGTTTCTTTTGATGATTTAAAATCATTATTATCTAAAGATAAATCATTAAAATTAAATCAAACTAAATGGTTTATATTTTGCGATAAAGGTTCTATCTCAATTAAAAACCAAATATATTATTTAATATCAACTGCTAATAAGAGAAAATTAGTTCATAAAAATAATAAATTAGTTGGAACTGAAGCATTTGTATTTAGATAACTATACAGAATAACTTTAATCCCCCTCCTTCTTTTAAGATTCTTTAATTTAATAGGTAAAATATCTGAATTCCTAATCAGAAAATATCAGTTCGAATCTGGTAAGAATTATAATTTATTTGTAACCTTTATTTAAAGCTTTTAGTTCGACTCTAAATAGTTTATTATAAAATAAGTTTTATAGACTTTATATATATTTTACTAGTCAATGTTTTATTTAAACCTGTATTACTCTAAAATGGAGTGTTTTTTAACAAAATAATGGGGAGCATTATAGGGAATCATTTTTTTTATCAATAGACTCAAAGAACACTGTATTATACAAGTAAAGAGATTCGAACTCTTACGTGCTATAAGCATAAATGCCTAAGATTTACCCGGTTACCTTTAATTACGGCATACTTGTTACATATAATATATATATTCATGTTTTACTGGTATAATTATTAAATTAAATATTAATTAAAGATAATTACAATTGTAAATACTTTCTTAATATTTAATTGTTAATATAGGGAGTAGAGTAATCGAAACTCTGTCTGTAAAGTGTAAATTTACTGCTAAACCACTCAGCTAACCCCCTAAAATTTACAATATCAAATTATTAATATTTATTGTTAATTGATTAATGTAATAAAATTCTAGTTTATTCTGTTATTAAAGTTAATTATAGTATAAGTCATATATTTAGTTAATAAAAATTGGAGGGGGTTATATACTCTTCGTTTTATTTTTCAGCAGCACCTTCCAGTACGGCTACCTTGCTATGACTTTTGAGATGTTACTCAATTTAATTCGTTGGGTTCGGTTTTTCTTAACAATCACGTTTATAAATTTAAATTAGACCAGATTATATATTATTATATATGTTACTATTGAGTAATAATATATTAAAATAGAAAATAAGCGTATACTATTTACCCTTTTAAGGATAATCTAATCTTAAACTAATACTCCAATTTTAAAAATTTATAAAAATAAAATAATTAAAACTTTAAATTTGTACTAATTAATTAAGTATTTTAAGTACTTATAATTATTATTTGAATACTTATATAAAGTTTAATTTATACTTTCTATCAAATAGATTGAGAATAAGAAAATAAGAACAATACACATCTTCCTTAAAATCAAGCTCCTTCCCAGCGACAGACGGTTAGTTCATCCTGAATGCTTAATTCACCGTTGCGTAATGATCAACGATTACTCGAAATTCCTTTTTCATGTCACCGAGTTTCAGATGACAATTCAACTAATTTAATAGTTAACTTTCTTTAATGATTAGCTCCTCCTTACTTCTTGAGTTTTATTCAGAAATTTAATTTCTAATTTTAATTTAGGAACAGAATTGCATCACTTTGTAAAAGTTTTTGTGGCACGTCTATAGCCCAGTACATGAGGGCCATAATGACTTGTCTTAGCCCCAACTAGCATCTTATCAACACTATTATGTATTATGTATAAATTAATACTAGGGATTTCGTCCGTTTACGGATTTAACCAAACTTCTCACGACACGGACTGACGACAGCCATGCAACACCTGTATTCTTACAATAATTTACTTAATTTAAATAGATATGGAAAATTGCTTTTCAATAACTTATTTTATTTAAATAAACATTAATAAAAATATACAAGAACTGGTAAGATTTTACGTGGATTATCGTATTAAATAACATGCTTCACTTCGTTTGCTTCAAGACCGACTAATTTTTTTGTTTTCAACTTTGCAGTCTTACTAACAAGGCGGAATGGTCATCGTGTTAACCTCGTCACTAATATCTATATAATTAAATATAATTATATTTTAATTTTTAATAACTACCATTCATCGTTGACTGAGAGAGATAATTAGGTCTCTAATCTAAGTTTCTTATTCTCCCCTTCGTTTCTGAGCGTCAATCTTAAGTAGATAAATAGCTTTAACCTTTAGTACTCCACATTATTATAAGTTGTCAGTCCCAATTAATTATGTTGTTTAGCTTACCCTCTTTTAGATTCTAGCTTTAATTAGAATATAATTTATTTAGCTATAAGAATTTATTATTGTTATTATAATATAATTATATTTTTATAAAGCCGCCTACACACCCTTTACGCCTGATTATGACGATTAACGTTTGCGTCTAAGGTCTTACCGAGTCTTCTGGCACCAAATTTAGACGACACTAATAGTAAGATAATATCATTATTTTCTCTTACCTTATCTTAAAATTAAATTTTAAGATTTCAGTTAGCTAGTTCACTCTTGCGAGCATTGACTAATATTCTTGACTGCAGGTAATTTTATATTACTTGGGGTATTTTCACTCCCAATGTGGCCATATGTTCTATCAAACTTGGCTTTTGATCGTAGACTTGGTAGGCCGTTACCACTACCAACTATCATAATCAAAGTAAATAGAATCCTAAAGCAGAAAATTTCCTTTTTAAAGTAAAAATAGCTAATTTTACCTTAATCATTTATTCCTAACACATTATTTAAAATTATTAATATGCTTAATTAGTCAAATAATAAATAATTATAAAAATAATAATATTAGTAATAACTATATTAATCTAATTCAGAAATTTTATTTTTAATGTAAGATTAATATAATACGAAAATACTCATAAATTTTGTAAGACTATTCTTTATTTTCTTTTCTGATTAATTATCTCCTATTTATGAAGACTTATAAGGGATCTTATTTACTATACTCACCTCTACACCTTATTTCTTAGAATAAATCTAAATTTACTATCAGAAATAACGATTTGCATGTCTTAAAACTACTGAATAACGTTCAATCGGAACCAAAATTAAATTCTTACTAAAAATTAAACAATTATATATTAATTGTCTTATTATATGTGTTTTCACAATATTTTATATCTCTTTTAAAATTGAATATGAATAATTAATTTTGTTATATTTAATTAATTTAATTAAATTATTCAAATATTTTATTACTTAAAACACGGGCACTGTCGGATTTGAACCGACGACTCTTTAGGAGTACTCGTTTTCAAGACGAGCGCCATAAACCAGACTAGGCGAAGTACCCTTTTATTATTATTTATATATTATTTTTATTATTTGTTTGTTTGTTTGTTTGTTTGTTTGTTTAATATTTTAAAATAAGACAAATAAGACCGAAGGGAATTGAACCCTTATAATATCCATTATGAGCGAACTGCATTAACCAATTATGCTACAGTCTTAAAAAATTAGTATGTTATTATATATTATAAGATATATTTATATAATTTTTATATATATGTATACACCTCTCTTAAGAATATTAATAATTGAAGAGTTTAGGAATCGAACCTAATGTGGCCTAAGACCAATTCTTTTACAGAGAACCACCATTACCAATCGGATCACCTCTCCTTAAAAATTTAATAAATTATTATATAAACTTCTTTTAAGTTAAGAATAAAATATTATAATATTATAATAATAATTTTAATAAATAGGGTTCTTAATCGTTATTATCACTTTATAGTAATAAAAGGAGGGGTGGGCAACTACAATAGAAAATTAAATTTAAAATAGAATAATAAAATTATTCATGAGTATTAGTTAAAGATATAGCACCAGAACCTATTTCTAATACGAATCCAATAGTTAATACAAAGAAGAAGATTAATCCTATTATAAAACCATAAGTACTTACTTGATATAAAGTAACAGCTAAAGGAAATAATAATAAAATTTCTAAATCAAAAACTAAGAATAACATAGCTACAATATAGAAATGAATTTGGAAAGTAGATCTAGTTTGTCCTTCAATAGCTAAGAAACCACATTCATAAGCAGATGCTTTAGCTTCATAAGCATTTTTAGGAGCTAATAAAACATTTAAAGCTAATAAAACAAAAGCTAAAAATGGAACTAATATAAATAAGGTCATTACATTGTTATTCATGAGATATTGTATTTATCAAATAATATTATTGATAGTAACTGTACACTATTTAAAATTATTGTAGGTTTAATTAAGAATAATAATATTCCTAATGTTAAACTAGATATTAAGAAACTGTGAAAATTATTTAATACTAATTCATTATTTTCTGTAGTATTTGACTTAGTATTTGGTTCTTCTGTATGTAAGACTCTTATTATTTTTATGTAATATGAAGCACTTATTACACTAGTTAATATAGCAACAATAGCCATTAAATAATATTGACTATCAATAGCTGAATATAACACATAATATTTAGAGAAGAAACCTATTAAAGGAGGAACACCTGCCATTGAGAATAAACAAATAGTAAAACTTAAACTTAAAATAGGGTTATAGAAGAATTGACCTTTTAATTGAGATATAAAATTAATATCTGAATTAATTAAGTTATTGTTAATTAAATTATTTTTATTAATAACATATCCAAATGCTAATAAGATTAAGAATACATTTAAATTTGTTAAACTATATTGAATCATATAGAAATATAAAGCTTCTATTGAACTTACTGAATTTATAGCTAAAGCAATTAAAATAAATCCAACATGAGAAATAGTACTATAAGCTAATAATCTTTTTATTCTTATTTGTGATAATCCTACTACTGTTCCTATAATTAAAGATAATAAAGCACTTAATAATAATAAATGTTTAATTTCTACTATTTTATATTTAGCAAAATTTAAGAAAAATACAGGTAAGAAATTAGAATTATCTAATACTAATAAAGAAGTTGATAAATTTAATCCATTTATTATTTCAAATAGTAAGAATATTATAGATATTTTAGGCATTATAGTTAACCATATAGTTACTATAGTTGGACTGTTATCATAAACATCAGGAGCCCAATTATGTAATGGTGCTGCTGCTATTTTAAATAATAAACCTAAGAAAATAAATATAATTCCTAATGTTATACCTAATGACACAGGTTCATGGAATGTACAAGCATGTAAAACAGAACTTAAACTATATAAAGATTCAAAATTAGTAATACCTGAATATGAGTAAATTAAAGCTATTCCTAATAGTATCACACAAGATGATAACCCACCTAATAAGAAATATTTTAATCCTGCTGCAGTAGCTGATTCTGAATCTCTATATAAAGTTGCTAAGATATATACTCCAAAAGATTGAAGTTCTAAGCTTAAATACATTGAAATAAAATCTGATGATGATAATAATAATGAAGATCCTAAACTACTAAATATCACTATTAAAGAATATTCAGTTGCAGGATTATTTACATAACTTAATTTATCTGATTCTAAATTAAAATTATTTTTGTAACTATTTTTTAATAGATGTTTATTAAATATAGGCCAAGCTGTTAATATTAAAGCACCTGTTATATATATAAAGATATCTATTATTTGTGATGTTAGAGTTACATGGAATAAACCACTATATATACCTAAACCTGATTCAATTAATTGAATATATAAGGAATTGAAAGATAAACCCGCGGCATAAATAAATATAATAGCAGTTAACCTAATAAATAAATTAGGAGACAAATTCATTCTAATAGAAGGAATGGCAATAGCCACAATTAATACTAATAAACTAATAAAAATCATTAAAACCTTAAATACCCTTATATAAATATATTATAATTTAATTATTTTTAATAAATTATTTTATATAATTTAAAAATAATTTATATTCTCTGTATACTTTTATATATATACAATATAAATATAATTATGTATAATATTAATATAATAATTTATAATATACTACTACTTAATATTTTATTAAATAGTTACTAAAATTGGAGGGGATTTTAAATATTTAATTCGTGTTATCCTCTTTACTTAGGTAGTAAGTAAATTAGAGTTATAAGGATATTCTTAATATAAGCTATTTATATTTAAAATATTAGAATTTAGATTTTCTGGATATAAAGATAGTAGCTACCATTGCTAATAATAATAATATACTACAGATTAATAGTAAAGCTGCACCATATGTATATAAATTATGTCCTATAGCTTCAATTTGTAAAAAGTTAGTAATAGTTATATCAGCTATAGAAGGATTAAATGTAGTTAATACATTAACTAAAGAGGAATTATTAACTGTTAAGAATAAACTATTAAGAATATTAGTTAAATCAAAGAACATAGAGATAATAGAGATATTATTAACTTGGAAAGGTAATATAGTAAATATTAAATAAATAAATAAAGAACCTATGGCTAATGCTAATGGGAAATTTTGTGTATATTGAGATCCTGTTTCTAAAATATCTGTTAATTTTATATTAATCATCATTATTACAAATAAGAATAATACAGTTATAGCTCCAACATATAATAAAATATACGAGATACCTATAAATTCCACACCTAATAAAATTAAATAACCAGCAATATTAAAGAAAACTGAAATTAAAAATATAACAGCTAACACAGGATTAGTAGAAGTTATAACTAATAAACTAGAAAGAATAGCACCAAAAGCTAAAATGTTTAATAAAAAATTTTTCATATATAATATTATAAGTTTTATGCCTACGTTTTACCGTTCGTAATATTTAAATATTACAACTAAAGGCTGAATCCGTTAAATATTAATAGTTAGTATTAAAACTTAAGTAGGTTTTACCTAGAATTTGTGACCTAAATTTTTATAAAAAAAAGCAGAGTTCCTTATGAACAAAAATCAATAAAAAAAACGTAAATATGTATAGTACAAATTAAAAATTTTTATAGTACAATTATTCACGTACTTATAAATATAAGTTTTTATAAATATAAGTATTTAATCGCTATTAATAGCGTATATTAACTAATAACAAGGGTAAATTAACAACTAATTTAACTAATTTAAATATAATTAAATTAATCCAAATATTCAATAAAAAGTTAATATAATTAATATAAATTTTTAGAGTTAAATTAAACTATCTATTTCTTTATTTTAAAAAATTATTTAAATGTAATCCTGTTGATACAGATATACTAAATGAACCTCTTCTATTTTTATTTGAAAATCTAGCAGTTTCTACTAATACTGCTTTTTTTCTTGCTAAACTTCCGATTTTTTCAGTTTTTTCTGTTTTTCTTGGTACTATTTTTTGTGTGGGGAATCTTCCAGCAAATTTGATAGTCAATCCAGTTAAATAACTTGGTATAACTGAAAATCTTTTTCTTTGAATATTAGCAGTAGGTTTAATAATTAATGCTGATTTATAAATTTTACCTAATAATCTTCTAATTTTAAAATTTTCAGAGAAATAAGATAATAAATTCACAATAATATTAGGATCATAGAAAGGATAATGTAATCTAATTAATTCTAATTGAACAGGTTTATTAAAAATTTTACTCAATAATTGAGATAAAATCTGTAACTTCTGATTATAAATATTTAAGAACATAGAATTATTCTTTAATTTACTGATATTACAATTATCTTCAGAATAGTGAATAGGTTTATTATAATTAATAAAAGCATTATTAAATAATATTTTAATTATTTTTTGAGCTTTAATATCTGACATTTTTAATGATTCATTTCTTTTTATTATTATATCGATTATTTTTTTAATTTGTTTTGATGGCATAGTTAAATTTTGTATCACTTCTTTTTGATCATTAAAATTTAATTTATTAAATAATTTAATAATTTTTTGTTTAGAATTAAAATAGGTTGATTTAAATAATTTGTTAATTTCTTTTTTAGTTTGATAATTTAACTTATTTAATAATTTATTAATTAGATTTTGACTCCATTTTGCTTTCATATGTTTAGATAATTTAACATCTGGATAGAAAAATAATTGAATAAATATTTTATCATTTATATAAGATATTTTAGGTTGACTAATTAAACATTGCATAGATATAAAAGCGGAATGTAATAAAGTATAGATATTTTTTATTAATCTAGTATTATTTATATTAAATTTATAAATATTATTTTTACTTACAGCTAAATCAGGATTGTATTTACTAATTAATCTTATATAATTAATATTTTTAATATTATCATTAGAATTACTATTAACTAATAAATTTAAAGGAAATTTTATATTATTAATTATACTATTATCAATATATTTATTTATTATATTATCATTAATTGGACTTACATTATTTAAACTGGAATTTATATTAGTTTTAGATTGTTTATTTAATTGTTCTTTTGTGACATTTACTAAATCTACATAATTATTTTTTTTTTGATAATTTTTTATTTGTTTACTATAAAATTGTAAACTTTTTAATTTTCTTCTGAAAAATTTCATTTTTGTTTTAGAACTATTTTTAAAGAAAGCATTAAAATTTCCTACCACATATGAAGGAGTATGTTCAGTTCCTTTATATTTTTGATTCACAGACATAGATAAATATAATTTTTGTTTTAAACTTGAATAGAATAAAGAAATTATTTTCCCTATTTTTATTTGATTATTTTCCAATTTTATTTGTTTATTTGTTTGAGTTATTTTACTAACCTAATTAATCATATTCGAAAAAATATAAATAAAGTGAATAATTATCTATATAATAATATAAAATATATTATTTTTTCTTTATTTACTTATTTAATAATCCATTAAATAATAAAAATATAATGTTAATATACGGGATACGATACAATATAAAAATTATTAAAATCCTAAGCTGAAAAAAGAATAAATACTTACTAATTTTGTAGGTATTGAATAAAATTTAAACATATTAATATTTAATTGTATCCTTAATATAATAATATTATATTATCAGCTCATACTTTTATGTATATTTTTTAAAAATAATTATAATATTATTAATTAGTAAAGAGGTGGGGGGGGGTGGTAAAATTCAAATAATGAATTATATTGAAGCCGTAATAAGATTAATATATAATAATCTTATTATATATTATATAATATAGTTGATACTGATACATGTATTGAGTCTAATATTACATTAGGACATATACCTAATATTATTGTAGGTATTAATAAAGAAATTAAAATAATAAATTCTCTTCTAGTAATATCTAATACAGTGACATTCTTCATATTAGGTGAATAAGTTCCATATGATATTCTATTATATAAGAAAATTGAATAACATGCAGATAACACTATACCAGTAGCTCCTAATGCTGATATTATAGGATTCACTTCCCATATTCCAATTAAAGATAGTTGTTCTCCTAAGAAATTTAAACTTAAAGGTATTCCAGTGTTACATAATGTAAATATAAAGAATAATATAGTGAAAATAGGCATATAAGTTACTAAACCTCTAATATATTTAATAATTCTAGTACCTGTTCTTTCATAAATAATTCCACCTACACAAATGAATAAGGCAGGAGAAACAAAACCATGAGCTAAAGCTAATAAAATAGCTCCTTCAATACCTTGAACATTATTAGAGAATAAACCTAGAATAACTACACTCATATGAGCAATACTTGAATAAGCAATAAGAGTTTTAGTATCTTGTTGAATAATTGTAGTTAAAGATGCATAAATTAAAGTAATAATAGCAATAGTTTGAACTAAAGGACCAAAATAATTTGTAGCATCAGGTAAGAAATTAATTAAAATTCTAATATAACCATATGTAGCAAACTTCAATATAGTAGCAGCTAATAAAATAGATCCAGCTAAAGGACTATCAGCATGAGCTCTATATAACCAACCGGTGAAAGGCCATAAAGGTGTTTTAATAGCAAAAGCTAAGAAGAATGCTAACCATAAAATTTTTTGTGCATCTGCATTAATATCAACTAACGATAATAATTGGAAATCTGTAGTACCTGCTAAATTAAAAATTTGTAAAATAGCTAATAACATAAACAAAGATCCAAATAATGTATATAAGAAAAATAAATTAGCTGATCTAAATCTAAATTCTCCTGATCCATATACTATTATAATTATAAATAAGATAGGTAAAACACTTTCAAAAAATATATAAAATAAAAATAAATCTAATACTAAAAATAAAGCTAATTGTAAAGTTTCTAAAATTAAGAAAGCAATTAAAAAGAATTTCAAGTTAGAATTAATATTATAAGCATTAGAAATGATAGCAATAGGGGTAATGAAAGTAGTTAATAATACAAAATATAAAGATATTCCATCAACACCAAAATTTAAATGTCCAAAAGTTAAGTAATCAAATTCAGAGACAAATTGAAACTGAGTTGTATTAGAATCGAAATTTAACCATAAGAAAATAGAAATTAATAAATTAATTAAAGAAGTGGTAATAGCAATAGTTCTCATTTTAGAATGACTATTTAAAGTATTTTCTTGAATAGATATAATAAATAGAGAACCTATTATAGGGATAATTAATAATAAAGTTAACATCTTTTCTTTTTATTTGTTTGTTATTTAGTGTGTGTCTTTATTTCCTAAATGTAGTAGTTTTAGCCAATATTATCATATTAATTTATATAATACTTAAATGTAGATTGTAAATAAACTTTACTTAAATTAAAATAAAAATTACATTTAAAAATTTTTAATATAATCATTTATTGAAATATTTAGACTAATAACTGGAGTATAAATAATTTATATTATTAACATTAGTAAAATTAAAAATAATTTATATAGAAATTAATGTTTATTAGATAAACTAGGTAATAAAGAAAAGAATAAAGCTGATATATAGATAACAATTAATCTAAATTCAGATATGATATAAGTATCAAATAATAATGGTGCGAATACTAAGAATACTAATGATAATATTCCTATAGTTATATATAAAGAATAAGTAGTAATAACTCCAGTATCTAATTTTGCAATATTATTTGCAGAATTTTCTAATACAGAAGCTAAACCATAAGGACCTAATAATTCAATTACACCTCTATCTAATACTTTAGATATAGTATTACCAGTTAATAATCCAGCTGAAATGATATAATAGTTATAAATTACATCAAAGAAATATTTACCGTTAAGGAAAGTATAAAATTTTTTTCCTAAAGCAGAATCAGTTAAATTAATAATAAAATCAGGATATACATGATATAATAATATAGCACTTGTAGCACCTAATATTGAGAATAAACTAGGTAATAATTTAATTATTAAAGGTAAACTAAATTCAGCTTCAATTATAGAAATATTATTAGGGTTAATAAAAATAGAATTAGCAAAGAAATCTGAACCCACTCCAACAAATAAATCAGAGAAAACAAACCCAAAGAATATACTAAATAAAGCTAAAATAAATAAAGGAATAATAACAGCAAAATTAGATTCATGAGAATTTAAATAAACAATTTTTATACCATTTGGTACAGTTAAGAATACTAAACTTATTAATCTGAATGAGTAAAAAGCTGTTAATCCTGCTGTTAAACTACCTAAAATATAAGCATAAATACCTGAAAAACTGTATTGTCCATAAGCTAATTCTATTATTAAATCTTTACTGTAGAAACCTGTTAACCAAGGTGTAGCTAATAGAGATAAAGATCCAACTAACATAGCTGTATAAGTAAATGGTAAGAATTTAATTAAACCTCCCATTTTTCTGATATCTTGTTCATCGGCGAAACTATGAATAACAGCTCCAGCACCTAAGAATAATAATGCTTTAAAGAATGCATGGTTAACTACATGCATTAAAGCTACATTATATTGACTTAAACCTACAGCCATAACCATATAACCTAATTGAGATATTGTACTGAAAGCGATTATTCTTTTTAAATCATTTTGTACTAACCCACAAGTAGCTGCAAAGAAAGCTGTACTTGCTCCAATTAAAGTAATAACTAATAATGCAGTAGGACTAAATTCTAAAATAGCAGAAGATCTAATTAATAAATATAAACCAGCTGTAACTAGTGTAGCAGCATGTAATAAAGCACTAACTGGTGTAGGAGCTTCCATAGAACCAGGTAACCAAGAATGTAAAGGAATTTGAGCAGATTTAGCCATAGCTCCCATTAATATTAATAAACTAATTACAGTAATAGCTGTTTCATTCATAAAAGGTGCTAAACTAAAAATTGTTGAATAATCAACAGATCCGAATAAGGCAAATAATGCAAAGAATCCTATACTTAATCCCATATCACCTACTCTATTCATAGTTAGAGCTAATATAGCTGCTTTATTGGCTTGAATTCTAGTGAAATAGTAGTTAATTAATAAATAAGATACTACTCCAATACCTTCCCAACCTATAAACATTACAAAATAATTAGCTCCTGAAACTAATAATAACATGAAAAAAGTGAATAAAGATAAATAAGAAAAGAATCTTTGATTATGAGGATCTTCAGCTAAATAAGAAGTTGTATATATATGAATTAATGTAGATATATATAATACAGGTATAAACATTGATACAGTTAATTGATCAAATAAAAATTCCCATGAAATAGACATAAATTCTGAATCTACCCAATTAAATAAATAAACTGAAACAGGAGAACCACATATACCAACTTCATAAAATGCTATTGTAGCTAATAGAGAAGAAATAGATAAACAAGTACAGGTGATAATATGAGATCCTGTTTTACCTATTTTTCTACCCATAAATCCAGATACAAAAGATGCTAATAAAGGGAAAATTAAAATTGATAAATACATACAAATTTTAAGATCTAATAGAAATATTTCCTCTTAATCTATAAAAAGCCACTAAAATACTTAAACCTATCACTGATTCAGCTCCAGCTATTGAAATAATATATATGCTGAAAGTTTGCCCTATATTATCATCAAAACCAAAAGAACTAATTAAAACTAATAAAGTAACAGCAAGAAGCATAATCTCTATAGCAATAATCATTAAGATTATATTTTTTCTATTTAAAATAAATCCTAAAATACCGATTAAAAATAATAATATTGATAGATTCATAAGTAAAAAAAAAGCTTTATTACCCTTAAGGACATTTAATAAATCTAATTATTTATAGAAAAATTTTACATTTATAATCTAATTATTTTAATAAATAATTGAAAAAGTAAATTATTAAATTATTTAAATGTATAATTTTATATCGTTTACTTTTTAAAATTTAAGTTTTATACTCTTATTAAGTGTATAGTAATACGGAATGGTGATTAAATTTAATTAAAATATAATTATTATTCTTTAATTATATTTTAATTACTTAAATAAGTAAAAAGCATTTAAACAGAGGTACAGATAAATAAACCAATATTACTAATAAGTAGTTAATTTTACTAATGTTATTAACATTATAATTACAATCCTCCCCAGTAATATACTGCGATAAATAGGAATAACCATACTATATCGACAAAATGCCAATATAAAATAGCTGATTCACATCCTTGATGATGAGTATTTGTTAAATGATAATTTATAGTTCTAACTAATTGTACTACAATAAAGATAGTTCCAACTATTACATGGATACCATGTAAACCTGTTGAACAGAAGAAAGCACTACCAAATACTGAATCTGATATAGAGAAAGATGCATTAGCATATTCTAAATATTGTAAGAAAGTGAAAAGAACAGCAAATAAAACAGTTAATTCTAATCCTCTTAAAGTATCTTTTCTGTTACCATTAATTAAGGCATGGTGACCATAAGTTACAAAAGCTCCTGAAGATACTAATAATATTGTATTTAATAATGGTATAGCAAAAGGATTTAATGGAGTTATTCCTTGAGGTGGCCATACTCCTCCTATTTCAATAGCAGGAGATAAACTAGCATGGAAGAAAGCCCAAAAAATACTTAAGAAAGCAAAAACTTCACTAACAACAAAAAGTAAGAATCCAATTTCTAAACCTTTTTTAACTTGTTTTGTATGATGTCCTCCTAAAGTAGCTTCATTACCTACATCTCTAAACCAGAAAGTCATACCACCTAAAGTTAATATAAATCCTAATTCTAATATAAGATCACCAGAATAGTAACCTTGCATATACATTACAGCACCAATAGTTAAATTTAATAAAGCAAAACTTAATACTATAGGCCATGGAGAAATTTCTACTAAATGATAAGGGAAAAATTGAAAATTATGTGATTTTATCATAATAAATTAAATTTGGACCAAAATTATAAATTTAAATAAAATAACACCCTACGTAAATTATACATACTAAATATGAAAAAATTTAGAAAATAATCAAATTATTAAACTAAAATTGTATTAATAATAATAATATTTTAATAAGAAATTTTATAGTATAATATTATTTATTTTTTATAAATGTTATAATTTATTAATAAATTTAAACTTTATCATATAATAAAACATTCTATAAATTATTTTTTTTATTAAATAAATATGAAAATTCGCTATAAATACCTTATAAAGTTATTATTATTTAATAGAGATAATAATATTTAACGGATTAAATATGAACAATACTGATATAAAGTTAATTATTTAATGTTAATATAAAAATATTTAATAAATATAAATATATATTATTATATTAAATAAAAACACATCATATTTATGTTTTTAGTAGATTGCTTAAGAATAATATAATTATATTATTCTTTTAAAATTATTATAATTAATTATTTTTTTAATTATTCTTAAAATTTTAAACTAAAATTTGAATAAGGAGGGATTATAATATATAAATATCTTAAAATCTAAATTTTAGTTAATTAAATTATTATTCTGTAGCTATATCTATTAAAGTATTTTCAACTAATCCTATTACAGGTACAATTAATACAAACCATGCAAAATAGAAGAATGTTGATACTTGTCCAATAAATACAAAAGGTTCATTAGGATGTTGTGAACCAATCCACATTAAGATGAAGAAATTAAATACAAAGAACCAGAAAGCTACTTTCATAGCAGGTCTAAATTGGGAACCTCTTTGTCTTGATACATCTACAATAGGTAATATTAATAAGATTAATAAAGACCCAAACATAGCTAATACTCCTAATAATTTATTAGGTATTGATCTTAATATAGCATAAAAAGGTAATAAGTACCATTCAGGAACAATACTTGCAGGAGTACTCATAGGATTAGCTTCAATATAGTTATCACTATGTCCTAATAAATTTGGATAATAGAAAACCATTACTGATAAAGCTAAGAAGAAGAAGAAGATTGTAATAAGATCTTTAAACATAAAATAAGGGTGAATAGCATATCTATCCCCATTTGAGGAGATACCATTAGGATTATTAGATCCATGTGTGTGAAGAGCAACTAAGTGAGCTAAAGCTAAAGCTGCTAATAAAAAAGGTAAGATATAATGTAATGAAAAGAATCTATTTAATGTGGCATTAGATACTGAGAATCCACCCCATATTAATTCTACTAAATCTTGACCAAAAACAGGAATAGCACTTAATAAATTAGTAATAACGGTAGCACCCCATAAACTCATTTGACCATAAGGTAATACATAACCCAAGAAGGCAATAGCCATCATTAAGATTAAAATAATTACTCCTATTGACCAAACTAATATTCTAGGTGATTTATATGAACCATAATAGATATTTCTACCTATATGTCCATATACAAATATAAAGAAGAATGAAGCAACATTAGCATGAGTATATCTGATTAACCAGCCATTATTAACATCTCTCATAATATGCTCTACACTATTAAAAGCAAAATCTACATGAGGTTGATAATGCATAGCTAAGAAACATCCTGTTAAGATTTGAATTAATAAACAAGTAGCTAATAAAGATCCAAAATTCCATAAATATGAAATATTTGAAGGTTGAGGTGAATCTACTACATAAGAATTAAATATTCTTAATAAAGAGTGACTTTTAAGTAATCTCATAATAATTTTTATTATAATATAAATTATATAATAAAATTTAATAATTATCTAAAATTTAAGTAATAATTAAATTAGCAGTTATTATAACTCACTGACTAAAATATAATATTTTATTATTTAATTTTAATTTTTAGGTTTTATCAGATTATAAATTTTTATTTAAATTATAATTTGTATTCACTGTAACAATAATTCTTCTTATTATTATTAATAGATTGAATTATAGAATAATAATTGTTAGATATAAGCCCAAGAAGATTTGAACTTCTACGATTATCTCATCAAGATAACATTCTACCCTTAAATTATAGGCTTTATTAAAGCAATAAAATAAACTTAAGTAATTATATTAATTTATTATTTTTTTATATTTGTATATACAATATACAGATATTTAATTAACTTCTTTTAAAAATTTTTATGAATATTTCTTTTTAAATAAAATATTACCCTATTTAACTTCTTAATATAAATATTAATAATTGGAGGGATAATTAATATTTTTGTAATATATTAAAACATACATTTTAAGGTTATATAATTAATAAAGATCTATCATTAGTTAAAATTTTCACTAATTATCGAATCTTTATTAAAATGAAGAAAAGTTAATATTAGAATTTTATTATATTAGTAAGGTGCTATATCAAATGCTACTAACATACTAGGTACTAATATAATAAAGGCTACAGCTATAGGTAATAAGTTAATCCAACATAAATTAATTAATTGATCATATCTTAATCTAGGTAAAGTAGCTCTGAATAAAACAAATAAGAAACAGAATATACATGTTTTTAAACCTAAAATAATAGATTGTAGGTTTATATATGAACCATTAACTATTATTTCTGGTAAATTATATCCACCTAAGAATAATATAGCTGTGATACAACTAAATAAGATAATAGAAGAATATTCAGCTAAGAAGAAGAATACAAAAGGAACTGAAGAATGTTCAGTGAAGAAACCAGCAACTAATTCAGATTCAGCTTCTTGTAAATCAAAAGGTGTTCTACTTGTTTCAGCTAAAATTGAGATAAAATAAAATATGAATACTGGTAATAATGGTATTATAAACCATATTGATTGTTGTACTTCAATAATAGTTGAATAATTAAATGAACCTGCTAATAAAATAATAATTAAAATAGCAGAACTTAAAATTAACTCATATGATATCATAGCAGCAGTTGATCTTAAAGAACCTAAAAAGGCATATTTTGAATTAGCTGACCATCCTGCAAATAAAATTCCATATACTCCTAATGAAGATAATGCTAATGTATAAAGAATTCCTAGTGAAAAATCAAATAATGTTAATCCTTGACCAAATGGTATTATACCCCATCCTAATAAACTAAAAATTAAAGTAGCTACAGGAGCTAAATAGAATAATACTTTATTAGATTGACTTGGAATAACAGTTTCTTTCAAGATTAATTTTAAAGCATCCGCAAAAGGTTGAGCTATTCCATAATACCCTACTATATTAGGTCCAACTCTTCTTTGGTGTGCAGCTAATTGTTTTCTTTCTATAATTGTCATAAAAGCTACTGATAATAACATAGGTAATATAACAGCTAATACATCAATTAAATTAATTAATATATCAATAATAGTCAATAAATTATTATTTATCATTAAGTTTATATAAGATATTCTCATAATCTACCCTTAATTTCCTATTTTAAAAATATAAATAATAAGAATAATTGCAATATAAGTATACATAATTAATACTATAAACAATATAATCTAAAATCATGATTAAGTTAAGTTAATATATATAAGTTTATTAAATTTTTTATTTAATAATAAATAAGTTTTAATAATTATTCTAAGATTAGAGTAATTAATAATATTCTTAAGTTAGTATTTTTACACTGTGACAATATTTTAAATCTAATTTAGATTCATATTTTTAGTTATTCTCTTTTGGACTCGAACCAAAATTAACACTTTAGAAGAATGATGTTCTAACCGTTGAACTAAGAGAACTTATTAGAGGGTTAAGAAGGAATTGAACCTTTAAAATATTAAACTTTGCAGGTTTACTACAGAACCATCTGTAAACTTAACCCCTAATTAAAATAATACTATTCTTATAGTATTATTTATTTTAAGAATAAAATAATAAAAATACTTAAAAATAAATTAACTACTTTTATAATATATATATATTTTTCTTTAATTATTAATATAATTAATAATTTATATTTAAATATAACAGATAAAAGTGTAGAGATAATTCTCTCTGCACTTTATTAATAAATTAATCTGAAAATAATTTATATTTTCAAGGTGAACAAAAGACCTCTCCTACAATTAGACTACATTTAGTAAAGGTCACTAAAGTTTTTATAAGGTTTTCTTTAGTAAAATAAAGGATCTTTACAGTATATATTGTAAGTAATTTAGTTTTAAATATTTAATTGTAAAATTTATAATTAAATAAACCCTAATTATCTCATTTAACGGTAAATAATTTAATATATTTAATATATAAATTATTATTTATCTTATACTTTTTTTTTTAATTTTAAAATTAAAGATATTTAAAAAAGTAGAGATAGTTCATTAAAGAACAAAATAGAGAATAAATATAAAATTATATATGCCACAATTAATACCATTTTATTTTGTAAATCAATTATCTTTTGCTTTATTAGCTATAATTTATTTAATTTTTATAATGTCTAAATCTGTTTTACCTTATTTTACATTACAACAAGTAATAAGAGTATATATCACTAAATTAGCTAATACTGAGAAATAGTTAACAATAAAATATTTAAGTAAAGGCAAATTATATATACTAAATCGATTATAAGAATAATATAATAACCATAAACAGGTTCACGTTTACCCAAATATTTGTAAATGTACAAAATTATATCTAAAGTTTGAACAAGAAACAAATTAATATTTAATACCTCTCCTTATTTAAATAGGATTCTACAATTTTGTATGAGTAATATAACTTATAAATATTAATTTAAATCTATCATTTTATATTATTAGGCAAGTAATAAATCTATTATTCAAATAATATTTTTTTTTATTATATAACCTTAATATATAAAAAAATATTTTTAATATTTTATATTAAAAGAGTTAAGTAAATTTTAAGATTTTAAATTTAAATGGTAGAAGATGAACTGGTTTAATCGCTCCCTTTGGGTGGGAGAAGAAGCGTGTTCGAGTCGCGCCTACCATAATAAATATTAAATTTTTTAATAGTAAGTAAAAAATATTCTTATATCTTTATTTCTTTATTTATAATAATTATTAAATATACTTATACCTTTATAGGGTGTCATGGCAGAGTGGTTATTGCGGGGTACTGTTAATACCTTATTCAGAGGTTCAATTCCTCTTGATACCTAAATAAATTAACAACTAAAACTAATATTTTACTTAAAAGAAGTGAATATAAAAAATTTAATATTTACATATAATATAACTTTGCAAACATGTTGAAATTTTGGTAAACAATCTCCTCTTAAGCAGGAGTGGAAGTAATTCCTTAAGAGTTCGAGTCTCTTTGTTTGTAATAGATGTTTCAATGATAGTGTTCATTTATTATATAAAATTATATATTATATAATAACTATGCGATATAGTGTAAAGGTCCGCACGACAGTCTCATCAACTGTAAGTTTTGGTTCAAACCCAAAATTCGCACATTTAGACTATTATTATTAATTTTATTGGGTCTTTTAGTATAATGGTAGAACATTATCCCTTCACGATAATAGTACCAGTTCGAATCTGGTAAAGACTAAAAAAATAATTAAATTAATTATTTTGAATCATTCTATAAATAAAAAAAATAATAAAGATTACCGAGAATACTGCATTTAATATATAATAAAAATGCAAATTTAAATTTATGCTTTCATATTTGAACGTGATTAGAGGAATAGTCATCATTTGGAAAGATAAGGCAATTGCTAATTGTTCTGGGGCAACTCTTGGGTGTTCGAATCGCCTCTATTCCGATTTATAACAAATAAAAAGATTAAAAATAACATTATAAAAATTTATATTCCATAAACATTAAACATTTAAAGATAAATAATCAATATATTTTTATATATATAATTTATTATTTTATATATATTCTATTTTTAGAAATATAAGGGCTTAATTAGTTTGTTTTATTTTTTAAAACTAAAAAAAGAGGAAAATTAATTTATAT